ATAGGTAGGGATGACAGGATTTGAACCTGTGACATTTTGTACCCAAAACAAACGCGCTACCAAGCTGCGCTACATCCCTCCAATTGGTCTACAGTGTCATTGTATAGAATTCCTGTTTTGTTTTCCACATCGTTATTTCCTCCATTGATATATACAATTTATATGGGCATTTCGTATTTTTGGTCCCATTTAACATATAATAATAGTAAAATAAAAGTCTTATATACGTATGAAATACGGAACGGAACCTGTCGTAAAAATAAATGAGTAGTTTTCGGGAATGCTCGGGAAGAGAGGAACGTTTTTTTATGTTTTAAGAAAAAATTTTATTTACTGGATAGTTGTACATTTCAATTTGAATTAGGGATTCCGTGTACAAGGTTCTTAACTGCATATGCATCTGATCATTTATGTATTACCATTTTAGATTACAATAAAAGAAGGAAGGAGATTTTTCAATGCGAGATCTAAAAACATATCTTTCCGTGGCACCGGTATTAAGTACTCTATGGTTCGGGTCTTTAGCAGGTCTATTGATAGAGATTAATCGTTTTTTCCCAGATGCATTGACATTCCCCTTTTTTTGATTCTAGTTATTGATACGGTACCAAATAACGGAGATTCGAGATACAATTAAATATTTGTGACTAATCCTTTGCCCCCTTTTTCTCTTTTTTCCCTTTTTCCTTTTAGAATAAGAGGGAGGAAAGAGAAAAAAAGAAAAGGTGTATTCAACAGCTTCGAGACTTGGGTTCAAGTTTGAATTAAATAAATTATTCAATTCAAAAATTAACTAGGGATGGAGGTAGAATAAACAGGGTGGGGCCTAGATCTAGGACAAGACTCTTATACAAGGTACTTAAATGTAAATGAAATACTGTGATTTGAATTTGAAATAAAGTTTAGAAATTTTTTTAGTATATTGATTGCAGCGAAAGTTTTCATAATTGGATTTCAAGTTAATAACTTCTATTTATCCTTCCTTCCTTCTTCTTCGTTTCGGATCGAAAATAGAAGAGTTGAGTAAATCAAAAATCCAAAGGGGGTTCATGGCCAAGGGAAAAGATGTCCGAATAACGGTTATTTTGGAATGTACCGGTTGTGTTCGAAACGGTGTTAATAAGGTATCAACGGGTATTTCCAGATATATTACTGAAAAGAATCGTCACAACACGCCTAATCGATTGGAATTGAGAAAATTCTGTCCATTTTGTTACAAACATATGATTCATGGGGAGATAAAGAAATAGATCGAATCGAGCACATGTATGTAACCCTTCCAAGGAAGGGTAAAAATGACATTCTATATAGAACATAGTTAAATATTCTATATATAACATAATTAAATATAAACAAACCAAATCCTATTTATTCTAATTCATTTTAGATCCGACCGAAATAGGATTTTCGGGATAAGGAATAAACTAAACAAACCATGGATAAATCCAAGCGGCCTTTTCTTAAATCCAAGCGATCTTTTCGTAGGCGTTTGCCCCCGATTCAATCGGGGGATCGAATTGATTATAGAAACATGAGTTTAATTAGTCGATTTATTAGCGAACAAGGAAAAATATTATCTAGACGGGTGAATAGATTGACCTTGAAACAACAACGATTAATTACTATTGCTATAAAACAAGCTCGTATTTTATCTTTGTTACCTTTTCTTAATAATGAGAAACAGTTTGAAAGAACCGAGTCGACCACCAGAACTGCGGGTCTTCGAGCCAGAAATAAATAGGCTTACTCTTTCTTCACTTGACTAAAAAAAAGTAAAATCCGAACTCAAACGCAGATTGATGTTTTGTTCGAAAAATATGAAAAATAAAATATAGATTGAATTATCGTGTCGTAAGAAAAAAAAGAATCGGGCAAGAATAAAGATTTTTTTTGAGTGTGTTCATTCAGTTTTACTATTTTTTTATCATATTTATTTTGACTTTACCCTCCCGGAGTTCATTCTCCGGGGAACTCCGTTTAAATTATTCCGGTGGATTCTTTCCAATCTACTTCTTTTATGATCTCATTGGAAATCATATAAAGACAATTTTTATTTGATATAGCTATTTGTGCAAGTATTTTACGATTAAGAAGCACCTGTTTCTTATATAGGTCGTGTATTAATCTACTATAACTATAGGATACCCCTATTTCACGAATTACTGCGTTTATTCGAGTGATCCACAAACGGCGAAAATTTCTCTTTTGCTTATCCCTATCCCGATGCGACGAAACCAAAGCTCTTATTTTCTGTTGAGTAATTGTTCGAGTAAGTCTTGAATGAGCCCCTCGAAAGCTTGATGCAAATAAACGAATTTTTGTTCTACGTCTCCGAGCTATATTTCCCCGTCTAATTCTGGTCATTGAATAAATGAAACTTTGACGAATAACTAATAGATTTCCTTTCTTTCAGTTATTCTTTTTCCCTTTCCTAGTCTATTAATAACAAAGCTTTTTTCCAATGTATAAACTAAAAATTCCAATGACTTTGGCTACTATAACCTTCCCGACCGCTATTTTTTCTTTTTTCTAGACATTTCACTTCGAAATAAGAAATTTCATTTTACTAGGTATCAAAATATAATAAATAAAAAATATAAATGGATAAAGAAATAGTGGCTTCCTTCGTTTATATGGTTACTTCTTAAACGGTGAGGTTTTCTCTATACACCGGAGCCTTTACTTCATTTAATCAATGTTATTGGTAACTTGTATAGTTCACATTCTTTGGCTCTACCCATGAATTATCCAGTAATAGGTCTTTCACGATTAGATCTACTTACACAGTAACGGTATTTAATTATGAAAGTTGGCTGGGTAGCTAACCCTGTTAGTCCGTTCTTGCAAGAGGGGCCTAAGTTTTATGTTTTTATTTTTAAGTAGGATTTTCTCCGCTTAATGGATAACCATTTGCTACCAATGGAGAATTGCTTCTCATCTTAAATTGAGGTGATTGGATTTGCACCAATGGAAACCATAAATTTCATACACAATAGAATGGATAGATTCTTTTTTTTATACTGAATTGAACGGACTTCTTTTTCTATTCTATCCTATTCCCCGGTACTGATCATTGATACTATAAAAGGTTTTCTTTCTTTTATCCCAGCTCATGATCTGAACGAGTCACACATACACCCTAGTACATGTTCCTCGACGCTGAGGGCATCCCCGAAGCGCGGGGGATTTTGTGACATTTCTGATTGGCTGTCTTGTATTTCTAATAAGTTGTTTAATAGTTGGCATGTTGAATCATATCATATAAATAATGGGCTGGTTTAGATCGATCCTAACCTGATGATTTTTAATTACTTCTATTTAATTTTCTAGTAAATTCAGCAAAAATATAAAAAAGGAAATCGAGAATTTGCGCGAAAAAAATCCGGGCTTTTCACTCAACCACCGCTACAACATCAACAATTCCATAAGCTTGGGCTTCTGTTGCTGACATAAAAACATCTCTTTCCATGTCTTCCGAGACAACCCATAAGGGTTTGTCCGTTCTTTGTACATAAACCCTTGTGAGGGTTTCACGCAGTTTTAGCAGCTCTTCCGCTTCCAGGATAAATTCTCCCGTTTGTGCCTCATAAAAAGAACTAGCAGGTTGATGAATCATTACCCTGATGGTATAACAAAAGAGGGGTTCCTCTATTTTGCATGATGAATAGAAAAGAAAGATAAAGAATAAAAATAAAAAAAAAAGATAGAATTGAACAACCACAACCGTACGGGCATCTTTTATGCATTGCATACGGCTCTATAATAAAATTGACCTTTACCTTCCATCAAAAATAGGATCTATCAGACCCAGATCGGTAAATGATCAAATTACCACCCTTCCTTTCGTAGGAGTTCAAAAATACTATGATGGTTCCGTTGCTTTATATACTTTATATATTTATATTTATTATTAATATTATTTGGTTTGTCTGTGTTTCAGCAATCCCAAAGTTGCTTTTTGTAAAATTAAGGAAAAAATAATCTTTTTTTTTATTTTCGAACTCTTTCAGAATACAACTAAGCCCCCGGTGTGAAAATAAAAAAGTTTGTGACGCTGAACTGGAATCTCCAATATAAAAAACAGGAAATACCTTTTATCTCATACTACTCTCTCGATACATAATCAAATGTTTTGAAAAAACAATAAAAATTGTTTTATTTTGATATCGAATTCAAAGTGCCATGCTATTATTACTTAATATTCATATGGCGAAGGCATAGTCTTATTTTTTTCTCTCAAATAAAAACCTCATTGGCGCCGAGCGTGAGGGAATGCTAGACGTTTGGTAATTTCTCCTCCGGCCAAGATAAAAGATCCCATTGAAGCGGCTAATCCCATGCATATTGTCTGTACATCTGGTAACACAAATTGCATTGTATCATAAATAGCCACTCCAGGGATAACCCATCCGCCGGGAGAGTTTATAAACAAATAGAGATCTTTGGTATCATTCTCTATACTGAGATATACCATAAGACCAATAAGTTGGTTCGAGATCTCGCTATCAACCTCTTGTCCTAAAAAAAGTAATCTTTCTCGATAAAGTCGGTTGATTAGGGTAAAATTATATCCCTTACGAACCGTACAGGCGCCTTTTGGTGCATACGGTTCAACAAAAAATTGCAAAAAAAAAGAATCAATGTGCAGATTCCAATCCTCTTTCTTTTTTTATATTCGTAGAAGGCTCTTTCTGACTTCTAACGAAAGGACTTTTCTTCGATTTTTCAAAAAAGACAGGTTTTTGCTCCTTTTCGTATAATATTCTTGTAATATAAAAATAATAGAAAAGAAAAAAAAAAGAAGTCACTAAACTTATCGAATTAACTTCTTATTGATATATTGTTTCATCGAGATCTAATCCAAATCACAATGTCGTTTTCTTGTTCCTGAATGGGCCCTGTTAATCTTTTTAGGTTTATGCTCTACTCCGGGTAAAGATACGCCCGATTTTGATTTGTACATATAGGACAAATGATTCCATTACCACTTCTTTTTGTTA